TACTTTTTTAGTTAGGGATAGTAATGGAGACAGTTATTCTATCTATTTTGATATAGAAAATCAAATTTTTGAGATTGACAGCGATCATTTTTTTCTGAGTGAACTAGAAAGTTCTTTTTCTAGTTATCGCAATTCTAGTTATATGAATAATGAATCTACGAATGAAGATTCCTTATACAATCGTTCCATTTACGATACTCAATCTAGTTGGAATAATCACATTACTAGTTGCATTGACAGTTATCTTCAGTCTCAAATCTGTATTGATACGTCCATTGTAAGTGATAGTAGTGACGGTTACATTTCTAGGTGCGTTTTTGATAAACGTAAAACTAGTAGTGAAGGTGGGGGGTCCAGTATACGAACCCGCGCGAAGAGTAGTGATTTAACTCTAAGAGAAAGGCCTAGTGATCTCGATGCAACTCAAAAATACAGGCATTTGTGGGTTCAATGCGAAAATTGTTATGGATTAAATTATAAGAAATTTTTGAAATCAAAAATGAATATTTGTGAACAGTGTGGATACCATTTGAAAATGGGTAGTTCAGAAAGAATCGAAATTTCGATCGACCCCGGTACTTGGGACCCTATGGATGAAGACATGGTCTCTCTGGATCCCATTGGATTTCATTCGGAGGAGGAGCCTTATAAAGATCGTATTGATTCTTATCAAAGAAAGACAGGATTAACTGAGGCTGTTCAAACAGGCGTAGGTCAACTAAATGGTATTCCCGTAGCAATTGGGGTTATGGATTTTCAGTTTATGGGGGGTAGTATGGGATCCGTAGTCGGGGAGAAAATCACCCGTTTGATTGAGTACGCTACTAATCAATTTCTACCTCTTATTATAGTGTGCGCTTCGGGGGGAGCGCGCATGCAAGAAGGGAGTTTGAGCCTGATGCAAATGGCTAAAATATCGTCTGCTTTATATGATTATCAATCAAATAAAAAGTTATTGTATGTATCAATCCTTACATCTCCTACTACTGGTGGGGTAACAGCTAGTTTTGGTATGTTGGGAGATATTATTATTGCCGAACCAAATTCCTACATTGCATTTGCGGGTAAAAGAGTAATTGAACAAACATTGAATAAAACAGTACCCGAAGGTTCACAAGCGGCTGAATATTTATTCCAGAAGGGCTTATTCGACCTAATCGTACCGCGTAATCTTTTAAAAAGCGTTCTGAGTGAGTTATTTAAGCTCCACGCCTTCTTTCCTTTGAATTCCAATTCAATCAAGTAGAGCGCACTAAGTTCAATTATTTTATTTGTAGCAAACAAAAAAAGTAGTTAGCTTATCCGAATCTTAGCTTATCGGAATCAAAGTAACTAAAAAGGGAGTTTTCTTTGGCGACCTAAGATCTAATTGTAGAAAGAATCAAAATCAAAAGTTGCGTATAACTCTTTTTTTTTTACCTAGATTCCCGATTACTAATTAAGAAGTCTCTATCAACAAGATAAAAACGTGAGTTCTTCCTTTCGTGAAATTAGGAAAATAAAACGAATTTCATCTTACGTATATAATCAAATTCAAATTATAGAAAAAATAGATATATAGTTTTATATCTTTCTCCATCTCCCGAAAATCCCGTTTTCACTAAAAATCCCGGTTGTGTCGCATTCTAATGAATCTTTCAATAATTTGTAAGAAACTCTTTATTAAATATTAAAATGAAATTCAAAGACAAGAACAAAACACAAAGAAACGAAGAAAAATAAAATGGATTATCATATGTATCTTTCATATAGATAGATGAATAAGTCCATTTATTTAGTTCTACATTCCTTGGACTTATTCTATATACTCACTTAGATACTTAATATCTCTAATCTACGAATTCATAATAATTACAATTATTAATTATAATTAGTATAAATATAAAATATGATATTAAAAAAAAATAAGAACAGGTACAAATAATAAATCGAGGTACTCCATTTTATGACAACTTTCAATTTTCCCTCTATTTTTGTGCCTTTAGTAGGCCTAGTATTTCCGGCAATTGCAATGGGTTCTTTATTTCTTTATGTTCAAAAAAACAAGATTGTTTAGATTCGAGGGGACCCAGTCTCATTCTTTTTTTTTTTTTTAACTTAGACTTGTAGCATAACACAGATATTTATTTCGGAAAAGAAAATATAGTAGAACATGTGATTTCCGCCGAACATAAAGGAAAAAGCTCTTATGTCTGCAGAAAATGATCTATAGATAACTGAATTCTAGCCAGTTTCAAATAGATCAGGATCGCTGGATGCCTAAAATGTAAAGTTGGTGGATCTATATATATATCAATATGTATATTGGGATCATATGAGGGGTATGTTATTATTTTAGATCTAAACAATTTGATGAATTACTCCTAAAAGTTCCCATTAAACTAGTGCTAGTTCACATCAAACTAGTGCTAGTTGATGAAAGTTCATTCGGAAACAAAAAAAGTAAAGTCAAAATCATTTGGGGTATTCTCTCAATTTCAATAAAATGCAATCGGATCAAGTATGAGTTGGCGATCAGAAGATACATGGATAGAACTTATAACGGGGTCTCGAAAACTAAGTAATTTTTGTTGGGCCCTTATCGTTTTTTTAGGTTCATTAGGATTCTTGTTGGTTGGAACTTCCAGTTTTCTTGGTAGAAATTTGATATCTTTTGTTCCGTCTCAGCAAATCCTTTTTTTTCCACAGGGAATCGTGATGTCTTTCTACGGAATCGCGGGTCTCTTTATTAGTTCCTATTTGTGGTGCACAATTTCCTGGAATGTAGGTAGTGGTTATGATCGATTCGATAGAAAGGAAGGAATAGTGTGTATTTTTCGTTGGGGATTTCCTGGAAAAAATCGTCGCATATTCCTCCGATTCCTTATAAAAGATATTCAATCCGTTCGAATAGAAGTTAAAGAGGGTATTTATGCCCGTCGTGTCCTTTATATGGATATCAGAGGCCGGGGGGCTATTCCGTTGACCCGTACTGATGAGAATTTAACTCCACGAGAAATTGAACAAAAAGCCGCGGAATTGGCCTATTTCTTGCGCGTACCAATTGAAGTATTTTGATTTTGAGAAAAGGAACTAGGCGGAAGAACGAATGCTTTCTCGGCAGGAGGGAAAAAACGCAAGAATCCTTTTAGTTTTTCTATAACTAAATGATACTTTAGATGCAGATAAACCATATCTTGTAAATTATTTTCTTTGTCAATCGACCTTTTTACTTGTTTTGCCGCTTATTTTTTTGACCATCACAATATCTTTTTCTCAATTATTCTATTCTTGACTATGGGGAATCGTTGGAATTTTTTTTTTCGAAATACTGGATATTTTGATAGAATAAGGGGTTCTTTCGTCTCAAAATCTCAATAATATTCATTTCTTCAAAGTACTTCTTTCGGCCATTCATCGAAAGGAGACATTTGTTTGGAATTTGATGAATTGAGGTATCTAGCAACACTATTTTGTATTATTTCTTCAGTCGAACTTGAAGTGGAGTCTTAGTCTATTTCTGTATTCTTTCTAGATTCAAAACAAAATCACAAATAAAATAGATTCATAGGTTTGATGCCCTGTCTAGAACTCATGTTTGAAAGAAATATTCGATTACATAAAGTCCGACAAATGGAGTGGGTTAATTAAAAATTAACAGGCGAAAAATGGCAAAAAAGAAAGCATTCACTCCTCTTTTGTATCTTGCATCTATAGTATTTTTGCCCTGGTGGATTTCTCTCTCATTTACTAAAAATATGGAATCTTGGGTTATTAATTGGGCGAATATCGGCCAATCCGAAATTTTTTTGAATGATATTCAAGAAAAAAGTATTCTAGAAAAGTTCATAGAATTAGAAGAAATCCTCTTCTTGGAAGAAATGATCAAGGAATACTCGGAGACATATCTACAAAAGCTTCTTATAGGAATCCACAAAGAAACGATCCAATTAATCAAGATACACAACGAGGATCGTATCCATACAATTTTACACTTCTCGACAAATATAATCTGTTTTGTTATTTTAAGTGGTTTTTCTATTTTAGGTAATGAAGAACTTGTTATTCTTAATTCTTGGACTCAGGAATTCCTATATAACTTAAGTGATACAGTAAAAGCTTTTTCAATTCTTTTATTAACCGATTTATGTATCGGATTTCATTCACCCCACGGCTGGGAACTAATGATTGGTTCTGTATACAAAGATTTTGGATTTGGTCATAATGATCAAATTATATCTAGTCTTGTTTCCACTTTTCCGGTTATTCTCGATACTATTTTTAAATATTGGATTTTTCGTTATTTAAATCGTGTATCTCCGTCACTTGTAGTTATTTATCATTCAATGAATGATTGATAAATGATCCACCAATATTAATCCAATTAGAACGTTTCTTACTTTGTAGTTCTACATAAGTATTAAAAACATTCTATCCGGGGGGTTTTCATACTATTTTTATAGTATAGTATTCCAGTAAAATGATTCCAATAAATAGCAGAATCGTGGATAGGAAACTATACTAGCGACCTACCCAATTTATTGTAGAAATTTTCAGACCAATGATTAGACTATGCAAACTAGAAATACTTTTTCTTGGATAAAGGAACATATTACTCGATCTATTTCCGTATCGCTCATCATATATATCATAACTCAGACATCCGTTTCAAGTGCATATCCCATTTTTGCGCAGCAGGGTTATGAAAATCCACGAGAAGCGACCGGGCGTATTGTATGTGCCAATTGTCATTTAGCTAATAAGCCCGTGGATATTGAGATTCCACAAGCAGTACTTCCCGATACTATATTTGAAGCAGTTGTTCGAATTCCTTATGATAAGCAAGTGAAACAAGTCCTTGCTAATGGTAAGAAAGGGGGTTTGAATGTGGGGGCTGTTCTTATTTTACCGGAGGGGTTTGAATTAGCTCCTTCCGATCGTATTTCTCCCGAGATGAAAGAAAAGATAGGAAATTTGTCTTTTCTGAGCTACCGCCCTAATAAAAAAAATATTCTTGTAAT